GCGGAAAACAAAGGAATTGATTTTTCTACAATTTTTAATAGAAACCTTTGGAGAAATATTTTACGCTATCCTTTTTTTCAGATCGCGAACTAAGAAATTGAGCGAAAACAAAGAAAGATTTTTCAAATTTTTATTGAATCCCATTAAAACCCATACTAATGGTCAAAAGATTCCAAAGGAATCTACTCGAATAAAAGAAATCGCTAAAAAAGTCCCTCGATGGTCATACAAATTAATCACCGATTTAGAACAACAATCAGGGGAAGATCAAGAAAACGTGCTAGTCGAACATCAAATTCGCTCAAGAAAAGCCAAACGCGTAGTGATTTTTACTACTAACAATACCAACGAGAATACTGAATCTAATGCTGGTACTAATACTACGGATGAAGTGGCTTTGCTACGCTATTCACAACAATCGGACTTTCGGCGAGGAATAATTAAAGGTTCTATGCGCGCTCAAAGGCGTAAAATTGTAATTTGGGAACTGTTTCAAGCAAACGTGCACTCTCCCCTTTTTTTGGATAGAATCAAAAGACCACCCAGTCTCTCGTTTGATATAGCCGAAATTGTTAAGGTAATTTTTACAAATTGGACAGGCAAAGGGGTAGAATCTGAAATTGTGGAGTATATAGACGAAGAAACAAAAAAAGAAGAGAAAAACAAAAAAGAGGAGAGTCTAAGAAAAGAACAAACGCGGATAGAGATAGCGGAGGCATGGGATAACATTCCATTTGCCCAACTGATAAGAGGGTCAATGTTAATAACTCAATCTATTCTTAGAAAATATATTGTATTGCCTTCATTGATAATAGCCAAAAATTTTGGACGTATGTTATTATTGCAATTTCCTGAATGGTTTGAGGATATACAGGAATGGAAGCGAGAAATGCATGTTAAATGTACCTATAATGGTGTCCAATTATCGGAAACAGAATTTCCGAAAAATTGGTTGACAGATGGTATTCAGATAAAAATATTATTTCCTTTCTACCTGAAACCTTGGCACAAATTTAAACTACGATCCTCTGATAGAAATCTAATGAAAAAGAAAAAACAAAAAGATGATTTTTGTTTTTTAACAGTTTGGGGAATGGAAACGGAACTTCCCTTTGGTTCTCCCAGAAAACGATATTCCTTTTTTGAGCCCATTTTTAAGGAGCTAGAAACCAAAATTGGAAAATTTAAAAGGGAGTATTTATTAGCTCTAAGAGTTTTAAAAGTAAAAACAAAATTAGTTTCAAAAGAAACAAAAAAATGCATTATCGAAAGTTTTTTATTTATAAAAAGAATACTAAAAGGACTTTCAAAATTCAACCCAATTTTATTATTTAGCTTAAGAAAAGTATCGGAATCGAATGAAATTAAAAACAAAAAAGATTCTATAATCAGCAATCAAATAATTAATGAATCATTTAGTCTAAAAAACTATCAAAATTGGACAAATTTTGCACTAACAAAAAGGAGGGATCTGCTTAGTAGAACAAGTACAATTCGAAATCAAATAGAAAGAATTACAAAAGAAAAAAAAATAACCCCACCTGGAGTATATATTAGTCCTACCGAAAAAAGTTATAATGCTAAAAGGTTCGAATCAACAACAAATAGTTGGCAAATATTCAAAAGAAGAAATGTCCGATTAATCTCTCAATTAGATTGTTTTATAAAAATTTGCTTTGAAAGAATATACATAAATATATTTTTATCTATTATTAATATTCTCAGACTCAATACACAACTTCTTCTGGAATCGAGAAAAAAAATGACGGATAAACCCATTAATGAAACAAATCAAGAAAGGATTAATATTAATAGAAAAAATAAAAATACAATTCACTTTATTTCAACTCTAAAAAGATCAATTAATAGTATTAGAAATAGGAGAAATTTACATAGTTTTTGTGACTTATCCTATTTGTCACAAGCATATGTATTTTACAAATTATCACAAACCCAGGTTAGTAATTTGTATAAATTAAGATCCATTTTTCAATATCACAGAATTTCTTGTTTTATTAAGGCTGAAATAAAGGATTCCTTTGAAACACAGGGAATACTTCATTCTAAATTAAGTAATAATAAATTTCCTAATTCTGAAATGAATGAATGGAAAAACTGGTTAAAGGGGCATTATCAATACGATTTATCTCGTCTTAAATGGTCTGGATTAATACCACAAAAGTGGAGAAATAGAGTGAATCTACGTTATAAAAATCAAAATTCCAAGTGGGATTCAATTCAGTCAAACAAAAAAAGGGATTCTGAAGTATATTCCTTATTGAATCAAAAACAAAAAGATAATTTTCAAAAAAACGCTAGATATGATCTTTTATCATATAAATCTATTAATTTGAATTATGAAAATAAGAGGGACTCGTTTATTTATAAATCAAGCTTTCAAGTACAATTAAATAAGAACGAAGATATTTCTTCTAATCATAAACAGAATTTTTTTGATATATGGAGGAGTATCCCTATTAATAATTATGCCGCTATTAGATACATGGAAAAAAATCCCGATAGAAAATATTTTGATTGGAAAATTTTAAATTTTGATCTTAGACAAAAAGTTACTATTGAGTCCTGCATCAAAATAGATACCAAGAGTAATCCAAATACTAAGATGGATAATCAAAATTATCAAATAATTGAGAAAAAGGGCCTTGGTTATCTTACGCTTCCGCAAAAGCTCCAACCAAATCCCTCAAAAGGTTTTTTTGATTGGATGGAAATGAATGAAGAAATAGTAAACCGTCCCATCTCAACCCTGGGACTTTGGTTCTTCCCAGAATTTGTCCTACCTTATAATCTATATAAAATTAAACCATGGGTTATACCAAGTAAAGTCCTTCTTTTAAATTTGAATCTAAATGAGAATGCTCTTAGTGAAAAAACAAACATCGAAGGAAACCAAAAAGGGGAATATGTTTCAAATAAAACAATAAAGAATCAAAAAGAAAAAGAATCCGTCGAAAGCAAAAGAGATCTTAGATCAAATGTACAAAAACAAGAGAATTCTGGCTCAGTTCCTTCAACAAACCACGAAAAAGATATTGAGGATCCTTGTGCAAGAAGGGGGGGTAAAAAATACAAAAGTAATACAGAAGCAGAACTAGATTTATTCCTAAAACGTTATTTACTTTTTCAATTGAGATGGGATGATGCTTTGAATCAAAGAATGATCAATAATATAAAAATATATTGTCTCCTGCTTAGGCTGATAAATCCACTAAAAATTACTATATCCTCGATTCAAAGAAGAGAAATGAGTTTGGATATAATGCTGATTCAGAAGAATTTAAGTCTTGCAGAATTGATCAAAAGGGGGGTCTTAGTTATCGAACCCACGCGTCTGTCTGTAAAAAATGATGGGCAATTTATTATGTATCAAACCTTAAGTATTTCGTTGGTTCAGAAGAGTAAGTCCCAAACGAATCAAGGATATAGAAAGCACCCCTATGTTGCTAAGAATGGTTTTGGTTTGCTTGTTCCCGAAACCATTTTATCGCATAGACGTCGTAGAGAGTTGAGAATTCTAATTTCCTTCAGTTCAAAGAATAGGAATAAAAATCCAATATTTTGTACTGAGAACAACTGCAGTCAATCTTTGGATAAAGGGAACCATCTTGATAAAGATAAGAATGAATTAATTAAATTCAAATTTTTTCTTTGGCCTAATTATCGATTAGAAGATTTAGCTTGTATGAATCGCTATTGGTTTGATACAAATAATGGGAGTCGTTTCAGTATGTTAAGGATATGTCTGTATCCGCGGCTGAAAAGTCGTCGATAGTTCATTTTTCCTATATATGCTATACCCACAGGGTATATGAAAGTAAAGAGACTCACACGCCCCGTCTTCTGTGGCATTGGAATATATGATACGAAAACTAAAACCGCTAAGGTATCCATTAGACCTACAAATCAATTAACAGAATCTTCTTCATTTTAGGTCTAAATTATGCCATGCAAAAATGAGCCCCCTTCCTTCTTTTTCAGAATAAAATTAAAGTGGAAACCCGGATGGATTAACATGAGTTCATAAAATTAGGAGTTTATAAAGAAATTCAGATTATTGTATATAACACATTAAAATTACTAGCATTATTATTACTCATCGGTAAAATTAATATCTATAAAAGTGGAAGAGGTAAAATTTTTTATGGTAAAAAATGCATTCATTTCGATTATTTCTGAAAAAGAAAGAAGGGGGTCGGTTGAATTTCAAGTATTTAGTTTTACCACTAAGATACGGAGACTTACTTCACATTTGGAAGTGCACAAAAAAGACTATTTATCTCAGAGAGGTTTGCGAAAAATTTTAGGAAAACGTCAACGACTGTTGGCTTATTTGGCAAAAAAAAATAGAGTACATTATAAAGAATTAATTGGTCAGTTGAGTATTCGAGAGACAAAAACTCGTTAATTGGACGAATCGTTTTAAGTACTCTTTTTTATTTGGTATTTTGATAAACTTCTTTTCACTTTCAGCAATTCATGGAAAAATGAATGGGTAAAAAACTTATGACTGTACCAGCTACAAGAAAAGATCTTATGATAGTCAATATGGGGCCTCACCACCCATCAATGCATGGTGTTCTTCGACTCATCGTTACTCTGGATGGTGAAGATGTTATTGACTGTGAACCTATATTAGGGTATTTACACAGGGGGATGGAGAAAATTGCAGAAAATCGAACAATTATACAATATTTGCCCTATGTAACACGTTGGGATTATTTAGCTACTATGTTCACAGAAGCAATAACTGTAAATGGGCCCGAACAATTAGGAAATATTCAAGTACCTAAAAGAGCTAGTTATATCAGAGTCATTATGCTGGAGTTGAGTCGTATAGCTTCCCATTTGTTATGGCTTGGCCCCTTTATGGCAGATATTGGTGCACAGACTCCCTTCTTCTATATTTTTCGAGAAAGGGAATTGATATATGACCTATTCGAAGCTGCTACTGGTATGCGAATGATGCATAATTATTTTCGTATCGGAGGAGTCGCAGCTGATCTACCTTATGGCTGGATAGATAAATGTTTAGATTTTTGTGATTACTTTTTAACGGGGGTTGCTGAATATAAAAAGCTTATTACACGGAATCCTATTTTCTTAGAACGAGTTGAAGGTGTGGGCATTATTCGCGGAGAAGAAGCACTAAATTGGGGTTTATCGGGACCAATGCTACGGGCTTCCGGAATCCAATGGGATCTTCGTAAAGTTGATCATTATGAGTGTTACGATGAATTTGATTGGGAAGTTCAATGGCAAAAAGAAGGGGATTCATTAGCTCGTTATTTAGTACGAATCGGTGAAATGACAGAATCCATAAGAATTTTACAACAGACTCTGGAAGGAATTCCAGGAGGGCCCTACGAAAATTTAGAAATACGACGTTTTGATAGAGTAAAAAATTCTGAATGGAATGATTTTGAATATAGATTTATTAGTAAAAAACCTTCTCCAACCTTTGAATTGGCGAAACAAGAACTTTATGTGAGAGTTGAAGCCCCAAAGGGAGAATTGGGAATTTTTCTGATAGGAGATCAGAGTGTTTTTCCTTGGAGATGGAAAATTCGTCCGCCGGGTTTTATCAATTTGCAAATTCTTCCTCAGTTAGTTAAAAGAATGAAATTGGCTGATATTATGACAATATTAGGTAGCATAGATATCATTATGGGAGAAGTTGATCGTTAAAAATGATAATTGATACACCCGAAGTACAAGCTATCAATTCTTTTTCCAGATTAGAACCCTTAAAAGAGGTCTATGGGATTATATGGATACTTGTCCCAATTTTGACTCTTGTATTAGGAATCACAATAGGTGTACTCGTAATTGTTTGGTTAGAAAGAGAAATATCTGCAGGGATACAACAACGTATTGGACCTGAATACGCTGGTCCCTTAGGAATTCTTCAAGCTCTAGCAGATGGTACAAAACTACTTTTCAAAGAGAACCTTCTTCCATCTAGAGGAGATGGTCGTTTATTTAGTATCGGACCATCCGTCGCAGTTATATCAATTTTACTAAGTTATTCAGTAATTCCTTTTGGATACCACCTTATTCTAGCCGATCTTGGTATTGGGGTTTTTTTATGGATCGCTATTTCAAGCATTGCTCCTGTTGGACTTCTTATGGCGGGATATGGATCAAATAATAAATATTCCTTTTTAGGTGGTCTACGCGCTGCTGCTCAATCAATTAGTTATGAAATACCATTAACTTTATGTGTATTATCGATATCTCTACGTGTGATTCGGTGACGTCTAATTAGGTGAAATACAAAATTTTTCCTAGTTCTTTTCTTTCTAATTTCTGAGAAGAAGGTTAAATAAATAGTTTTTTTCATCTTTGTTAATCATCATTTAGGTTGATGAACTAAAGCGGATAGTTATATGAGTGAAAGAAAACGGCTTACAAATTTGCAGTAAAAAGATTAAGTCTCATTCCCTATGTACAAGAATTAATTAAAGTAAATATAAGCAGTAGAGGCCGTTTACCCCAAGATTGGTTGCTTAGTTATCATCACTTGAAGCGGGTTTAAACGGGAGGTTGAACAAAATTGAGTGGATGGCTAGAAAGACGAAAATACATAAAGGATTAGTAATAGATATTCTCGAAATTATTCCAGAGGATATTTCTGTACATAAACGGAATTTGAATTGGGACTTTAAGTTAGTAGAAATGATCAAGAAGTACTACCCACGATTCCGACCTAGAGTATGTTCCTACCCACCGATTAAGTAAATAACTATCAAGAACGAAGTAATCTTTTATTTTGATTAAAAGCCCTTTTATGAGAAAGGAGAATAGGAACGAAATAAAATCGAATAAAAAAATTCAAAAAGATCCCTCTTTTCTATATCTTTTCGTTAGTTAGAAAGAGAGAACTCTTGGCATGATTCAAAAATTTATGGAACGCCGAATTCTTTTTCGTAATTGAAAATAATAGGTTGAAATACCTATATGAAAAAGTTTTTCATTCAAGAATAAAGTGAAGTTATCGATCAACAAACAAAAATGACATTTTTAAAATTAAAAGATGAGATTAATTCAGAAGCACCTTTTTTTAATATATATTTTTAATATAAAATATAGCAAACAGAATTACGTTGGTCTAATTTGAGGAACTTGGGCTATTTTAGAAAATAAAATGTCAAGATAAAGATAAATAATCATTAAATGTCCTTAGATTTTTTTGTGACCTTTGAGGAGCCGTGTGAGGTGAAAATCTCATGTACGGTTCTGTACTAGTGATAAGAACAGCGATGTTCTAATCGACTATGATTATCTAACAGTTTAAGTACAGTTGATATAGTTGAAGCGCAGTCAAAATACGGTTTTTGGGGGTGGAATTTGTGGCGTCAACCTATAGGGTTTCTCATTTTTCTAATTTCTTCTCTAGCCGAGTGTGAGAGATTACCTTTTGATTTACCAGAAGCAGAAGAAGAATTAGTAGCAGGTTATCAAACCGAATATTCAGGTATCAAATTTGGTTTATTTTATGTTGCTTCATATCTGAACCTACTAGTTTCTTCATTATTTGTAACAGTTCTTTACTTAGGAGGTTGGAATCTTTCTATTCCATACCTATTCATTCCTAATATTTTTGACATAAATATAACTAAAGTAGGTAAAGTTTTTGGAACAATAATCAGCATCTTTATTACATTAGCTAAAACTTATTTGTTCTTGTTCATTCCTATTGCAACAAGATGGACTTTACCAAGGTTGAGAATAGACCAACTATTAAATCTTGGATGGAAATTTCTTTTACCTATTTCTCTAGGTAATCTATTATTAACAACTTCGTCCCAACTTCTTTCACTGTAAAGAATTACAATATTCTGTATTCACCACTTAGCTCAAACAAGAGAAAGAAACAAACCTACAGTTTTATTCTTTATACACATTCACGATATGTTCCCTATGGTAACTGAATTCACGAATTATGGTCAACAAACAATACGAGCCGCCAGATACATCGGTCAAGGTTTCACGATTACTCTGTCTCACGCGAATCGGTTACCTATAACTATTCAATATCCGTACGAAAAACTAATCACGTCCGAACGTTTCCGGGGCCGAATCCACTTTGAATTTGATAAATGCATTGCTTGTGAAGTATGCGTCCGGGTATGTCCTATTGATCTACCCGTTGTAGATTGGAAATTGGAAAGTGATATTCGAAAGAAACGATTATTTAATTACAGTATTGATTTTGGGATCTGTATATTTTGTGGTAATTGCGTTGAGTATTGTCCAACAAATTGTTTATCAATGACTGAAGAATACGAACTTTCGAGTTATGATCGTCACGAATTGAATTATAATCAAATTGCTTTGGGTCGGTTACCAACGTCAATAATTGATGATTATACAATTCGCACAATTTCGAATTCGTCTCAGATAAAAAATAGTTAAACCTCTCAATTCAAAGAAATCCCCAATTAAAAATTAATGATTTTTTTAATACTATATTTATTAATACTATAATAATAAAATCAATTAAAGAAATTAAGGTTTAGTTTGAATCTATAAAAATAAGGCTTTCCCTGATCAATCCAAAATTAACCCTGTCATTTAATATTTAATTTGGATTCAAAATCTATTTCTATATTTATTGATTTTCTATATTAAAGTAATATATATATATTTTCAAACTATTCTTCCAGATATTGAATGATAGGGCTCCAATAACACTATATACATCAATCCACCCCCCACCTATTCAAATTTCATTTATTTAATTATGTTTAATTTTAATTTAAGTTAAAGTTGAGAAGTATCATAAAGATAAAAAAAGGAATTACTTCTTTTTTCCTGTTCAGGTCAATAAAATCATGAAATATTTCGATTTTTTTTTTTAATTTTAATGGATTTACCTGGGCCAATGCATGATTTTCTTTTAGTCTTTCTGGGATCGGGTTTGATCTTAGGAGGTCTAGGAGTGATATTACTTCCCAATCCAATTTATTCTGCCTTTTCGTTAGGATTGGTTCTTGTTTGTATATCCTTATTCTATATTCTATTGAATTCTTATTTTGTAGCTGCTGCGCAACTACTTATTTACGTAGGGGCTGTAAATGTTTTAATTCTTTTTGCTGTGATGTTCATGAGTGGTTCAGAATATTACAAAGATTCTCGCCTTTGGACTGTTGGGGATGGGGTTACTTCGGTGATTTGTACAAGTCTTTTTATTTCACTAATTACTACTATTCCAGATACGTCATGGTACGGGATTGTTTGGACTACAAGATCAAACCAGGTTCTAGAACAAGATTTGATAAGCAATAGTCAACAAATTGGAATTCATTTATCAACGGATTTTTTTCTTCCATTTGAACTCATTTCAATAATTCTTTTAGTTGCTTTAATAGGTGCAATTGCTGTAGCTCGTCAAGAAAAAATCAGCAATTAAAATATTCCATGCTTGTTATATGTGATTCAATCAAATCAATTGAATTGTTATTTTGATTGAAATGAATGAGATTGCTAAGGAGTTGCTTAATGATGCTCGAACATGTACTTGTTTTGAGTGCCTATTTATTTTCTATCGGTATCTATGGATTGATCACAAGTCGAAATATGGTTAGAGCTCTTATGTGTCTTGAACTTATATTGAATGCAGTTAATATAAATTTTGTAACTTTTTCTGATTTTTTTGATAATCGTCAATTAAGGGGAGATATTTTCTCAATTTTTGTTATAGCCATTGCAGCCGCTGAAGCAGCCATTGGGCCGGCTATTGTTTCGTCAATCTATCGTAATCGAAAATCAACTCGTATTAACCAATCAAATTTGTTGAATAAGTAGTATTAACCATAGGAATTCTAAATTTTTTAGGAATATTCGAATTTAAGGTATAATCTTCTCTGCAAAAAAAAAACATAAGAAATCAAAGTATTTTGGTCCTTCCTTTTATAATAAAGCAGTCCAGAAATCAATTGATTAGAAAAATTCTGATAACTTGTTGATTTACCTGGTATCTACATATAGGATTAGTCTCTAAGCTTACTAGGTCGAAAATTTATGACGTTTAAAAATGTATAGATCCAATGTCACATTCAGTAAAGATTTATGATACATGTATAGGATGTACTCAATGTGTCCGAGCCTGCCCGACCGATGTATTAGAAATGATACCTTGGGATGGATGTAAAGCTAAACAAATTGCTTCGGCTCCAAGAACGGAAGACTGCGTTGGTTGTAAAAGATGTGAATCCGCCTGTCCAACGGATTTCTTGAGTGTTCGGGTTTATTTAGGGGCTGAAACAACTCGCAGTATGGGTCTAGCTTATTGATACGTTCCAATAAACTCTACTTGAATCCATTTTATCTTTTTTTACCGACAAGACTCGTGCTCAAAATAAAAATATCTTGAGCACGGGTCTTTCTGGTCCAAGCGCATCTTGTCTTTACCACGAATTTTTTTCCTTGGTTAACAATAATTGTAGTTTTGCCAATATTTGCGGGTTCCTTAATTTTATTTCTCCCCCATAGGGGAAATAGGGTCATCCGCGTATATACTATATGTATATGTATTTTAGAACTCCTTCTAACGGTCTATACATTCTGTTATCATTTCCAACCGGATGATCCATTAATACAACTATTGGAGGATTATAAATGGATCCGCTTTTTTGATTTCCATTGGAGATTGGGAATTGATGGACTTTCTATAGGACCCATTTTACTAACAGGATTCATCACCACCTTAGCTACTTTATCGGCTTGGCCTGTTACTCGGGATTCCCGATTATTTCATTTCCTGATGTTAGCAATGTACAGCGGTCAAATAGGATTATTTTCTTCTCGCGACCTTTTACTTTTTTTTATCATGTGGGAGTTAGAATTAATTCCCGTTTATCTACTTCTATCCATGTGGGGGGGAAGGAAACGTCTGTACTCGGCTACAAAATTTATTTTGTACACGGCGGGGGGCTCCATTTTTCTCCTACTGGGAGTTCTGGGTATAGGGTTATACGGTTCGAATGAACCAACATTAAATTTTGAAACATCAGCCAATCAGTCGTATCCTGCGGTTTTAGAAATAATATTTTATATTGGATTTTTTATTGCTTTTGCTGTCAAATTGCCGATTATACCCCTACATACATGGTTACCAGATACCCACGGAGAAGCACATTACAGTACTTGTATGCTTCTAGCCGGAATCTTATTAAAAATGGGAGCGTATGGATTGGCTCGAATCAATATAGAATTATTATCTCACGCCCATTATTTATTTTCCCCTTGGTTAGTGATAGTAGGCGCAATTCAAATAATTTATGCAGCTTCAACATCTCTTGGCCAACGGAATTTAAAAAAAAGAATAGCCTATTCTTCTGTATCTCATATGGGTTTCCTAATTATCGGAATTGGTTCTATAACTGATACAGGACTCAATGGAGCTCTTTTACAAATAATCTCTCATGGATTTATTGGTGCTGCACTTTTTTTCTTGGCGGGGACAACTTATGATAGAACACGCCTTCTTTATCTTGACGAAATGGGCGGAATAGCTATCACAATGCCAAAAATATTCACAATGTTTAGTAGCTTTGCGATGGCTTCCCTTGCATTACCAGGTATGAGTGGCTTTGTTGCCGAATTGATAGTATTTTTTGGAATAATTACCAGTCACAAATATTATTTAATGCCAAAAATACTAATTACTTTTGTAATGGCACTTGGAATGATATTAACTCCTATTTATTCATTATCTATGTCACGTCAGATGTTCTATGGATACAAGCTTTTTAACGTTCCAAACTCTTATTTTTTTGATTCTGGACCGCGAGAGTTATTTCTTTCGATTTCGCTCTTTTTACCCGTACTAGGTATTGGTATGTACCCCGATTTCGTTCTTTCCCTATCGGTTGAGAAGGTTGAAGTTATCCTATCTAATTCTTTTTCTAAATAGTTTTGCTATTTATTATGATTTTCAAATTGTGATTTGAAAACCCTTCTGAACCAAGAGAACTTTTTCTTTTCGCAAATTTTATAAGTAAAGCTCAAAAAAAATGAATTTGAACCCCATATGGGCACGAACCACATAAATCAAATATTGTATTGATTCACACGGTTCGTGCCGATTCACATAAAATTTTTTATATGTACAATGTGAGTGTGTTGTGTTCGTAAGATACTTTCTCGAATTCAATTAGATGTTAATGTAAACGAACCATAACTGTGTAGTCCTAGTCCTAATAGATTAACCCCAAAATAGCATATCCAAATTATAAGAAAGCCTATAGACGCTACAATTGCCGAATTGGCACCTTGGGGGTTTATATTTGTTCGAGTATGGAAATAAATCGCAAATACGATCCAAGTAATAAATGCCCAAGTTTCTTTTGGATCCCAATTCCAATAGGATCCCCAAGCTTCGTTAGCCCATACTGCTCCTGACAGAATACCTATGGTTAAAAATAAAAACCCTAGACTAATAATTCGATAACTCCAATAATCTAATTGTTGAATTAATTGAGATCTGTAATAATTCTTACTCGAAAAAAAAGAAGTAGTTTGTAAAAGATTGCTTCTTTTATTCATGTATTCAATTTCACCAACGAAAAAGGATTCTTTTAATAAAAAAGTACTTTTAGAAGAAATCCTTCTGTTTTTTCGAAATGTAATGACTACAAGTGCTACTGATAATAATGATCCACATAAAAGGGACGCATAGCCCAATATCATCATAGTTACATGCATTATTAACCACTCGGATTGAAGAGCAGGTACTAATATGGAAGATTGGTGTATTTGAGTTAAAAGTCCGGAAGTAGCAAAACCCTGGGTAAAAATAGCGCTTGAACCGGTTATTATGCTTAATAAATTTTGATTTTGTTTGAAATACGGAACTATATGAATAAGGGAAAAACCCCATGAAAGAAAGATTAATGATTCATATAAATCGCTTAGTGGAAAATGACCCGAATAAATCCAACGCGTAACTAATAATCCTGTTATACAGAAAAAACTAACTATCAAGCCTTTTTCGGATGAATCGTACAGTTGTGCGATTTCATCTACGCAAAAAAAGGTTATTAAACGAATTGTAATTACGATTGAAACAATGGAAAGGGAAATATGAGTTAATATGTGTTCTAAGGTTGAAAATATCATAAAAAAAGAAGAGTCTCTTAAATGGAAATCAGGAGTTGAATTCATTATAAGATCTATTTATCTTTTTTAGAAGATGACATGCCGCTACTCGGACTCGAACCGAGATGCTCTAGCACTGCTTCCTAAGAGCAGCGTGTCTACCAATTTCACCATAGCGGCTTATCTTGAACTTATCATAAGTTATTAATGAATAATCGTCGAGATTGAAGAAGCCAATTCAGTGCAATATTTTTATTTTATTTTTCATAAAAATTCAAGAATTACCGCTTTTTTATAGATAGAGAAAAGGGGAGAAAAATAAGTTTTTTTATCGTAACTCTAACAAAAAGTTCGATGGGGAAAAAACCTCCCCATCCTATAAATGAGAGAATCCACTAAAAAAAGAAGGAAAAACCCCTTTTTATCTTGGATTTATGCCTTTGTCAACAAAGAAAGTATTCGATTTTTAGAAGTCAGTAAAAAGCTAAATTGTTATTTTTAAAAATAGAAATGAGTGCCGTGTCATATTGATTAGCTTATCTTACTAGATAGTGGAAATTCCAAATTCTCATAAATGGAAATCAGGAGTTGAATTCATTATAAGATCTATTTATCTTTTTTAGAAGATGACATGCCGCTACTCGGACTCGAACCGAGATGCTCTAGCACTGCTTCCTAAGAGCAGCGTGTCTACCAATTTCACCATAGCGGCTTATCTTGAACTTATCATCATAAGTTATTAATGAATAATCGTCGAGATTGAAGAAGCCAATTCAGTGCAATATTTTTATTTTATTTTTCATAAAAATTCAAGAATTACCGCTTTTTTATAGATAGAGAAAAGGGGAGAAAAATAAGTTTTTTTATCGTAACTCTAACAAAAAGTTCGATGGGGAAAAAACCTCCCCATCCTATAAATGAGAGAATCCACTAAAAAAAGAAGGAAAAACCCCTTTTTATCTTGGATTTATGCCTTTGTCAACAAAGAAAGTATTCGATTTTTAGAAGTCAGTAAAAAGCTAAATTGTTATTTTTAAAAATAGAAATGAGTGCCGTGTCATATTGATTAGCTTATCTTACTAGATAGTGGAAATTCCAAATTTTTGATTTTGTAGTAAATAGTAAATGGGTCAATTTCATTTTTCGAGGCGATTCAGATTATTAAAATTTTGAATTACTTATTTGTTTGTTCCACAAAAAAACTTTTTGAATTTCCTGTAGAAAGAGATTTTCCTAACGAAAAAGCTTTTAACGCTGTCCAATATCCCTTCTTTTTCCAAATATTTTTCCGAATGCGTTTTTTTGATGTAGAAATACGTTTTTTTGGAACGGCCATTTAATAGAAAAAGGATTACTTATTGTTCTAGTTGGATGTGAAAGACATCTATTGTTCAAATATTGTTCAAACCAAATCCTTCTTTACTTTTTATTTTATTTATTCTTGAATTAATATTCTTTTCAGAAAAAAAAGAAAGCTCCGAGGAGGAAAGATATATGATAATCGCATCAATAAAAAAATATTTCGGGTACTCTAAATACTAGAAATATAGAAATAGAAAAAAACGAAGGTATCCCATTTTTTTTTTTCAAACTTTTATATTCCATAGAATAGCCATAAATTCATTCGATTGATTAATATTATTTGATATTCTTTCTCATTAAACTCTATATCTATAGAATCCGCTGCGCCATAGAAATCGAATTTAATCTTATTAAACCCGGTAGGTTTCATTTTCAAATTGGACAATAATTAGGAATTACTCCGTTTTATCTCATTTGAGCAAATGTAACTTCTTGATTTGAATTGAATATTATTAAACCCGGTAGGTTTCATTTTCAAATTGGACAATAATTAGGAATTACTCCGTTTTATCTCATTTGAGCAAATGTAACTTCTTGATTTGAATTGAATATTTGAAGGATATTTAAAAATAAATAAAATAAGGAATAAGTAAAGTAAGAAGAAAAACTTCTAAATTTCTATTTAAATTAGTCCATATCTTGACTTTTATTGACTCCTTTCAAAGAGGTAAGATCCGGTCAATCGGAAATAATAAATTAGTAAATTCATAATTCAAAAATATTTTTATGCAACAGACATATCAATACGGGTGGCTCATACCTTTCATCCCACTTCCCGTTCCTATATTAATAGGGGTGGGACTTCTTCTTTTTCCGACGGCAACAAAACAGTTTCGTCGCATATGGGCTTTTCATAGTGTTTTATTGTTAAGTATAGTCATGATTTTTTCAATGAATCTGTCTATTCAGCAAATAACTAGCAATTCTAGCTATCAATATGTATGGTCTTGGATCATTACTAACGATTTTTCTTTAGAATTTGGCTATTTGATAGATCCACTTACTTCTATTATGTCAATATTAATCACTACCGTTGGAATTATGGTTCTTATTTATAGTGATAATTATATGGCTCATGATCAAGCATATTTGAGATTTTTTGCTTATATGAGTTTTTTCAGTACTTCCATGTTAGGATTAGTTACTAGTTCAAATTTAATCCAAATTTATATTTTTTGGGAATTGGTTGGAATGTGTTCCTATTTATTAATAGGATTTTGGTTCACACGACCCCTTGCAGCAAATGCTTGCCAAAAGGCTTTTGTAACAAATCGTGTAGGGGATTTTGGGTTATTATTAGGAATTTTGGGTTTTTATTGGATAACGGGTAGTTTCGAATTTCAAGATTTATTCGAAATATTCAACAACTTAATTTCTAATAACGAGGTCAATTTTTTATTTGTTACTTTGTGCGGTGTTCTGTTATTTTCTGGTGCCGTTGCGAAATCTGCACAATTTCCCCTTCATGTATGGTTGCCCGATGCTATGGAAGGGCCTACTCCGATTTCCGCTCTTATACACGCTGCTACTATGGTAGCGGCAGGCATTTTTCTTGTAGCTCGGCTTCTTCCTCTTTTCATAGTTATACCTTCCATAATGAATTTAATCTCATTGATAGCAATAATAACAGTCTTATTAGGAGCTACTTTAGCTCTTGCTCAAAAAGACATTAAGAAAGGTTTAGCCTATTCCACAATGTCTCAATTGGGTTATATGATGTTAGCTCTTGGGATGGGGTCTTATCGAAGTGCTTTATTTCATTTGATTACTCATGCCTATTCCAAAGCATTGTTATTTTTAGGATCCGGATCCGTTATTCATTCAATGGAAGGGATTGTTGGCTATTCTCCCTATAAAAGTCAGAATATGATTCTTATGGGAGGTTTAAGAAAATATGTACCAATTACCAAAAATGCTTTTTTATTAGGTACACTCTCTCTTTGCGGTATTCCGCCCTTGGCTTGTTTTTGGTCCAAAGATGAAATTCTTAATGATACTTGGTTGTATTCGACAATTTTTGCAATAATCGCCTGGGTTACTGCCGGATTAACCGCATTTTATATGTTTCGGATCTATTTACTTACCTTTGAGGGACACTTAAATGTTTATTTTCAAAATTATAGTGGCAAACAAAAAATACCTTTCTATTCAATATCTCTATGGGGTAAGGGAGTTTCAAAAAGAATTAACAAAAATGTTCGTTTATTAGCAATGGTTGATAATAAGAATTCTTCCTTTTTTTCAAAAAGAACATATCGAATTGATGATAATGGTAGAAATATGATACGCCCATATATTACTATTGCTCGTTTTGAGAATAAAAAAATTGATTCCTATCCTTATGAATCAGACAATACTATGTTATTTTCTCTACTTGTATTGGGCCTATTTACTCTGTTCATTGGGTTTATAGGAATTCCTTTCAATCAAGAGGGAATCGATGTTGATATATTATCTAAATGGTTAACTCCGTCTATAAATCTTTTGCATCAAAAGTCGACAAATTCGACGGATTGGTATGAATTTATGAAAGATGCAATTTTTTCAGTCAGTATAGGTTATTTAGGAATAGTTATAGCGTCTTTTTTATATAATTCTCCTTATTCCTCCTTACTAAATTTGGATTTAATAAATTCAGTTGTTAAAAGAGGTCCTAAGGGACTTTTTTGGGAAAAATTTATAAATGGCATATATAGTTGGTCATATAATCGTGCTTATATAGATTCTTTTTATACAAGATTCTTAACTGGGGGAACTAGAGGATTGGCCGAATTAACTCATTTTTTTGATCGACGAATAATTGATGGAATTACGAATGGAGTTGGGTTTATTAGTTTCTTTATAGGAGAAGTTATCAAATATGTAGGGGGCGGGCGCATTTCTTCTTATCTTTTCTTCTATTTATCGTATGTATTGATTTCTTTATTAATTTTTTTTATTACTTTTATTACTTAAAGAAGAGTCACAAAATATTTTTCAAGGCGAAAGAGTTTCCCTTTTTTATTCGAATTTGCTT